GAGATTGGATGAAATTACTAATTCATGATCTGACATGTACAAAATGAAAACTTTATTTTCAATTATACCCTTAGATCCTTTTTATGAAAGAGTTTCATTTGCTTCTCTCCCGTGGAAGTTCGATTTTCCCAGAATGTATCCTAATTTTTGGCCTAATTCTTCTTCTGATGATTGATTTCACCTCTGATCAAAAAGATACACCTTGGTCCTATTTCATCTCTTTAACAAGTTTAGTGATGAGCATAACGGTCTTATTATTTCGATGGAGAGAAGAACCTATGATTAGCTTTTTGGGTAATTTCCAAACGAACAATTTCAACGAAATATTTCGATTTCTCATTTTACTATGTTCAACTCTATGTATTCCTCTATCCGTGGAGTACATCCAATGTACAGAAATGGCTATAACAGAGTTTCTGTTATTCGTATTAACAGCTACTCTAGGAGGAATGTTTTTATGTGGTGCTAATGATTTAGTAACTATCTCTGTAGCTTTAGAATGTTTCAGTTTATGTTCTTATCTATTATCTGGATATACCAAGAGAGATGTACGGTCTAATGAGGCTACTATGAAATATTTACTTATGGGTGGGACAAGCTCTTCTATTCTGGTTTATGGTCTTTCTTGGCTATATGGTCTATCCGGGGGAGAGATTGAGCTTCAAGAAATAGTAAATGGTCTTATCAATACACAAATGTATAACTCTCCGGGAATTTTGATTGCGCTTATATCCATAACTGTAGGAATTGGATTCAAGCTTTCTCTAGTCCCTTTTCATCAATGGACCCCTGACGTATATGAAGGAGTGCGATTCGTTTGACAAATTATTACCTCTATAAGAAATAGATATCTATCTCTTTTAGAAATGTTTGGAGTTCTAAAAACTCTATGGACATGCGGAAGAGAAGAAGGCTGTTATCCCCACTCGGACTAAGACATAACTTTTACCAAAAGTTTTTTTTTCGATTTTTGTTGAAATAACAATTAAGGTAAAGCGAGGTCAGAAACAACTAATATCTTTGAATAAACAGAGATATTTTGCAAGTTAGTTATTACGGGTAGTTCTTACAAAGGATCAGACTAATGACGTATACAATACTTTCATTCTCGATGTAGATGCTACATAGTTAGTTTTCATCCTTCAAAGACTACGAGTGTAATAAGAGAAAAGCATCCGTCGACAGAAAGATCACCCTAAGATGATCATCTCGTGGCTATCGAGAACGAAGAAAATCAGATGGTTCTATCTTTCAATCTTTTTGACTTGTTCTTACGGAACCGAAGTCAAAAAGATTGAAAAAGTCGGTGATTCACTATAATAGGAACCACTGAGGAAGGATTCCTCGGAAAGTTAGGGATTAGTAATCCTTTCTATAAGTTGAATAGATTCGGTCTTATACATACGCGAGGAAGGTAATAAAGAAGGAATCAGATGATTATGTCCTTCTTCTTTTATCACTTAGGAGCCGTGCGAGATGAAAGTCTCATGCACGGTTTTGAATGAGAGAAAGGAGTGAGGGATCCTCTTTTCGACTCTAACTCTCCCACTCCAGTCGTTGCTTTTCTCTCTGTTACTTCGAAAGTAGCTGCTTTAGCTTTAGCCACTCGAATTTTCGATATTCTTTTCTATTTTTCATCGAACGAATGGCATCTTCTTTTGGAAATCTTAGCTATTCCTAGCATGATATTAGGTAATTTAATTGCTACTACTCAAACAAGCATGAAACGTATGCTTGCATATTCGTCCATAGGTCAAATTGGATATATCATTATTGGAATAATTGCTGGAGACTCAAATGATGGATATGCAAGCATGATGACTTATATGCTGCTCTATATTTTCATGAATTTAGGAACTTTTGCCTGCATTGTATTATTTGGTCTACGTACAGGAACTGATAACATCCGAGATTATGCAGGATTATATACGAAAGATCCTTTTTCAGCTTTCTCTTTAGCTTTATGTCCACTATCTCTAGGAGGTATTCCTCCATTAGCAGGTTTTTTTGGAAAACTTTATCTATTCTGGTGTGGGTGGCAGGCAGGCTCCTATTTCTTGGTTTCGATAGGACCCTTTATGAGCGTTATTTCTATATACTATTATCTAAAAATAATCAAGTTATTAATGACTGAACGAAACGAAGAAATAACTCCTCACGTGCAAAATTATAGAATATCTCCATCTTCTTTAATATCAAAAAATTCCATCGAATTGAGTATGATTGTATGTGTAATAGCATCTACTATACTGGGAATAGTAATGAACCCAATTATTGCAATTGCTCAGGATACCTTATTTTAAGGTCTATTTATTAGTTAAGGATTCTTCTTACTAACTGGAATAATTAGTAGATTTGTCCCGATATCCCCAAAATGAGAATAGGCTGAGATCATGAGATGAACTTCTAATTATGAAATCAACTTGATCATCAAATTAGAAGTTCATTCTATCAATTAGAAGTTCATCCCATAATAGGGCTATGTACATTTTCATTATGAGAAAAGGTCATTCGAACGTATGTAAATAGATAGATATCTATATCTACATATAGATATCTACGTCGTTCCATTCCATTTAGGAATAGATATATACATACATATGATCGAACCTGCTTCTGACATATTGTTATTTGGGTACCATATTCACTTATTTAGGCTTCTATTGAAATTGAATCGAAAAGGGAAAGATGTTCGATCGTACATCTTTTTGATGTACATGAAATATCCTCCGGATAATGAAAATCAAAAGAATTTGATGATATATTAGACTTGGACCTATACGACCGATCGATATAAATACTCTAATACTCTATCTTCTCCAATACTCTATCTTTGTCATATATTTCTTTGTCATAGATTCGAGATTCCATATATCATGATATATGATCATAATATAGATATCCTATTTCATGGAATAGGATTCACTTTCGGGATGCCTTGATGGTGAAATGGTAGACACGCGAGACTCAAAATCTCGTGCTAAAGAGCGTGGAGGTTCGAGTCCTCTTCAAGGCATAATATCGAGAATGCTTATTGAATGAGCAATTCAATAACAAATATCGGATCGAATTGATATTCTCTCAATAGACTGAGATAGATTTCTTCTATATCTGCTGATACGAAGTATTCCGACGATTTCCTATATACGATCTGAGTTCGAGCTGTTGGAACAGGTTCGACAGTGGATCACAAGATCTTGGCGATCTTCTTTCTCTAATGGATGGAAGAGCCCATTTCGAAATGGTCCGCCCTGCACCCATCCCCCGAGTAGATACCTCAACAGGAATCACACAAATGCGGGTAGATCGATAGAAACTTTTTTAAAATGCCCCGTGACCCAACAGATGGAGTACATTCCATAGAGAGTTTCGGGGATTGGCGACTCGCCCATTCAGTGACTTTGGCACATATCTGGGCGTTATCGAAATCTGTACTATCGGGTCAATTAGAGAATAGACGCCTGTTGTGATCTAGCGGCACCCCATCCTTCTCCTTCAAAAGTATATCTGAAAGAGAATCTAGTGCCTTTCGGTTGTGAATATCTGAATAGGACGAACTGGCCATCAGATCTGTTGATATACTATCTTCGGAACAATTAAGCTCATTATGGTCAACTTCCATGGAATGTGTCTTATCTATATAGGAGATATTTCGATTGAGAAAATCGATCAACCTAAGACGAAGAGAAACGTCTATCTATTTAGTTATTACAATGATTTGTTATCGGAGCAGATAACAACAAACATCTCATCGGACATGTGTATTTTTCATTTTTGAATGGATTTTTCACTTATTCCAATGGATCTTCGCTTAGTGGGATGTTTTCCTAATGGAAATCATTCAATGTAGTGAGTAATAGGTTCTGGTTGTTCGTTGTTTAATCATTATTGTTCAGGCAGTTCATACATAGTGTACTAATTCGATCTAAGATTGAAATTGTTCCGTGTTTCAGTAGTAGCATCTTGTTCCATGGAGCTAAAGCCCTAAATATGGTATAAACAAGAACTAATGAGAATGGGGAACGAAATACATTGGAAACCGAAAAGGAACATATGGGAGAAATTGAATGAAAAAAGACCAAGTCTCAGGTGGAATGCTTCTATTTCTTTTTATATCCATTAAGGAATCTATGAAGCTTGTTCCTTAAGAATTAGGAGGTCTATTTCATTAAGGACATAGATTGGGAAGAATCTATATACCCCTCTTAAGGTCTTGCAAGATCCGTGAATTGCAATCGAACTTCAACAACTATACCAATGTTGGATCCTGCGACTCCATAAGCAAATGAGGGATCCTTTATTCCGAATAGGAAGTGTAGGAAGAAAGAAGGAATACTGGAACCAAAATTGAATAAATAAGGGGTAAGCATAGTATAGAATATCTCATTAAGTTCGAGAAAATTGACTTGGCTCATATTCCTTACTATGCTTATTCTTACATGGTTGAGATCTTGTAATAAGGAATCTATCTTCAAATTAAAGATCTAT